TATTGTTCCATGGAGCTAAGGTCCAAAATTTGGAAGAAACAAGCGTTTCCACGACTCTACCACCCAGTCAATTCTGTTCCACTCCCTATTTATTTCATGACCATATATCCTTTATCCTTCCGGCTAAGGAATGGGAAACCCTTCTCCTGTTACATGACTCCAATTTTCATTTCATCCGGGAAAAGCCATCTTTTTCTCAACAATGTCTTTGTCATTTGATCCAATAGCCTTCCGTTAGATAGGAACAGATTTGATAAATACTGATAACTCTCGGATAAAGTATTAGAACGGAAAGATCCATTAGATAATGAACTATTGGTTCTAATCCATCTCTGGTGATGAATCAACAATTCGAAGTGCTTTTCTTGCGTATTCTTGATAAACCAGCGTTTATATATAGATGTAGGAGGATCTGTTTGGGAAGTAAGAAGCCCTTTTGACATCTCTTCATCTGCAAAGAATTCTCGATGTGAAAACACAGAGACAGGGGGCTGATCTTTGAATAGGAAAAAGAGTGGATCTGCAGGGTCCCAAATGAATTGGCTTATTCGAAAAAAGCCTTGTTCTTTGGAAGATCTATCTCGTGTCTGGTACTGCATGGTTCCACTCTGCAAGAACTCCGAATCATTCTCTTGAAGCTCATTCTCTTCATCATAAATGATCCGCTTGCCCCGAAATGACCTGGCCCAATAGGGAAATCCCAATTCATTGGGCCTTTCGATACAATAAAATAGAAAGCCCCAAGGGCGCCATATTCTAGGAGCCCAAACTATGTGATTGAATAAATCCTCTTCTATCTGTTGCGGGTCGAGGGCTCCTTCTACTTCCCCTTCTTCAAACTCCGATTCGTATTTTTCATAGAGAAATCTCTGATCAACGATAGAATAAGACCCATTTTGCATCATATCTAAAGGATTCCTTGGTTCGGGCCGAAGAAGCAATGTCACTCGATCATTATCAAACTGACTGCAATCTTTTTCTGTCCGTGAGGATCCCCCCAGAGCACCTTCTACTTCTAATAGGCCATGAACTAGATCAGAAGCATTCTCAACGAGTCCATAAGAAGTGATCCCATTTTTTTCATCGGGTCCGGGTAGAGACCAAAGGTCTTGGGCGACCGATCCGGCAGAACAACTCAAAAGATAAAGAAGTATCGTTAATTTCTTCATGCTCGTTCCAAGTTCGAAGTACCATTTGTACAAATAAGAATCCCTTTCGTTACATGATTTCTTCTTCATATAGATAGATATAGGATCTATGGGGCAATTACTTAGAAGTACATTTTGTGCAACAGCCCTTCCTATCTGATAGAAAAGGATCTCATGATCCTGAACCGATCTTACCTGGGATCGCAAATCCCAAGTTTGTCTATGAAGAGCGGATCTAATTGTATTAGTGTCTATAATTGATTTCTTCTGTGTAATACTAATCGCTAAGGCCTCATTGGTAAGTGCTACAAGATCTCGTGCATTGGAACCCACGGTTATGGACCCGAATTCATTAGTATGGAACATTTTCTTTTCCAAGTGAAATCCCTTAGTATATGAAAGATTGAAAAAGTGCTTTCGTTGTTGTGGAATAAGAAGCCTTCGTATCTTAATGCATGTATTTAATTTATTCGGAACTATTAGAGCGGGATCCACTTTTTGGGGAATATGAGTCGAAGCAATAACAAGAATATTTCTAGTGGAACATCTTTCACAATCCCTGGATAGATAGTTCACTAATAGACCGAGGGATAAGTAATTCGACTCATTCACATCCAGATCATGAATGTTTGGAATCCATATTATGCAAGGAGACATTGCTTTTGCTAATTCGAATTGAAGGGTGATAGAAAATCGGTCTATTTCCGGCATCATATCCATATTTAGCGCATTCATCAGAGTTAGCAGCTCCGTATCGAGGTCAAGATCGATATCGTCACTAGCATCAATCTCGTCACTATCATCAATATTGTCACTATCATCAATATCGATATCATCAATAAGAAAACCTTTAGGCTTGTTATCCAGGAACTTGTTCAGAAATACCAAAGGAACATAGGAGTTTGTCGCTAGGTATTTGACCAAATAGGAGCGTCCAGTTCCTATAGAACCTATCACTAAAATACCCCTAGAGGGGGATAGGGCTAAGCGGAGCGAAAAGGGTTTTTCATGAGACGGGAAATGAAAACTATTAGCCCCACACGGGGTTTGTGAATAAGTGATTGTCTGATAATGAGCAAGGAATATCCGTCTTTCTGCTAAACAGGATGTATTGAACTCATAATTCATTAGACACTTTTTATGAATGTCAACTAAATATCGTAAGTAAATTGCTCCCGGGTGTTCAATCATTTGATAACCAGAGTCGTTCTTTGATAAATGATCACTAGATAAATAATCACTATGAGTCAGACTCAATAGAATTTGATCAATCCCTTTTTCTGTCGTTAAGGTGGAGAACTGAACCAAAAATTCTCTTTCTTCATCATCAATCGAATCACTGTTCGCAACCC